TCATTTTATTTTACTAGATAATGGGGGTCTATGTCAAATCAAAGGACGAAAAAAAGTATGAAAAAGGATTATATAGATCCTGGAATTTATTATTGTATCTTCAATAGAAGTTGAAGATTGAATAGAATACAAGTAATTCTATGGTATGGATTATGAATCATTCAAATGATTCTTCTTTGTTCCAAGATTTTTATTTGTACGTGTATCCTTTATATCACATATCACATATTGTGATAAGAGCAAAAAATTTCCGCATTTGTGAAAGAAAAAAAGAAGAAATGAGGAACAGAACCCATTTGGAACCGTTAACGAAAAAAGAGGATTACTAGTTAGGGAATCAAAAGAGCTTTTTTGGGGATAGAGGGACTTGAACCCTCACGATTTCTAAAGTCGACGGATTTTCCTCATACTATAAATTTCATTGTTGTCAGTATTGACATGTAGAATGGGACTCTATCTTCATTCTCGTCCGATTGAGCAGTTCGTCAAAAAAAAAGATCTATCAGACCATGGAGCGAATACTTTGATAAATGAATATTCTTCCATTTTTTCATATAAAAAAGACATATTTTGGCCGTCATTAAGACGTTTTTTTCTTTTTTAGAGTATTTCAGTACGTATTTATCTAAATATAGGGTTTTCTTGATCTTTTTTTAAGTTTTGATGGAAGAATTCTTATAACAACACAGTCAACTCCATTTGTTAGAACAGCTTCCGTTGAGTCTCTGCACCTATCCATTATTTCTTCTCACTTTAAGAATTTGTTTGACTTTTTTGAAAACAGGAGTTGGCTCAGGATTGCCCATTTTTATTAATTCCAGGGTTTCTCTGAATTTGAAAGTTCGCACTTAGTAGGTTTCCCTACTAAGGCTCAAGCCAATTAAGTCCGTAGCGTCTACCAATTTCGCCATATCCCCCCTTTTTAAGACTCGGATCTCGGTGTAATGTCCTTTTCATTTTATTTATTCTATTAGTCTTTTTTTTTTTTTTCATCTCTAGCGGGAGTTCAGATTTGATCCAATCCGGAATGATTCTATCATTTCTGTATCTGCAATTCAATAGGAATGGATATCTACTATCGTATATATATGACCTATTTCTTTTAATTTTCCCAGACAATTTTGAATACTCAAAGGGTCGATTCTTTTTTTTTGTCTTAGTTTCCGAATGAAAGAAGTGCAATGTCTTATTCTGATCGGAATTTTTTTTTTTTTTTCTCTAATTTTAGTAGAATATTCTTATATTTTTTTATTTGAATTCATGACTAACGGAATGAATTGAATTATGATTCATTATGTAATCATGAATTTATAATTCCAACTAATAAAAAATTAATATTAATTAATAATAATTGAATAGATGTTCAATATTTTATTGAATTTTATATTTGATTCATATTTTGAAATATTTCATAAAATAAATTGTATTCAAATGAAATTCTTAAATTATTCTTATCTTAGATCTTTATCTTACTTTATCGTATCTTATATAATAATTGAATTCAGATATTTTTTATTGATAAAAAAAGATAAACGTATAATATGTAATAAATATCAATAAATAAAAATGATAAAAGAAATTACTATTGATCATTATAGTAATTGTTATCTTATATATTATACTCAATTCAATATTGATTTGAAATTGGATTTCTATCTTTATTCATACATAAATGAGATGAATAATAATTCATAATATTATTAATGAGTATATAGTTTCTTGAATTTCTACGTATGTACAATGTCTATTATATCAGCCTGCTTAGCTCAGAGGTTAGAGCATCGCATTTGTAATGCGATGGTCATCGGTTCGATTCCGATAGCCGGCTTTTCTTTATTTGTTCGACTTTTTTTATATGATGGATAATGTTTCTTTGAAATCATAAATAAAACACTAAAGATATCTTTCCCCGTTTCACCAATCTATTCTTTAAATCATCGAAATTGACAACTATGAATAAAAGTGGATTTTCTTAAATTGCTGCCGAAAAAGGAGAATCAGGAAAAGGACGCTTTATAGATTTATTCTTTTTATTTTATTAGAATATTTTCATTTTTAATTCTATTTATATTATAGTTATATATTATCGAACTAGAACTTCTAAAAAAAATTTAAAAATAAAATAAATAAAAAGATTATTATAATAATATATGAATATTTATAATATATAATTCTAATAATCAACACGAATAGAATAACGAATCAAAAATTACAATTATAAAATAAGCTTAAGGGGTAGTTTGGATATTTATCAAATTCCTCCCATTTCCTCTCATTATTTGTACCATACTTCAGGAAATTTTGCTTCATTTAATTTAGCTTTAATTTAGGTTTATTTTTCAAATGAAATATCAATAAAAGGAGTCTTTATGTCGCGTTACCGAGGGCCTCGTTTCAAAAAAATACGCCGTCTGGGGGCTTTACCGGGACTAACTAATAAAAGGCCTAGAGGTGGAAGTGATCTGAGAAATCAATCACGTTCCGGGAAAAGATCTCAATATCGTATTCGTCTAGAAGAAAAACAAAAATTACGTTTTCATTATGGTATTACAGAACGGCAATTGCTGAAATACGTTTGTATTGCCAGAAAAGCCAAAGGGTCAACAGGTCAGGTTTTACTACAATTACTTGAAATGCGTTTGGATAACATCCTTTTTCGGTTGGGTATGGCTCCGACTATTCCTGGAGCCCGCCAATTAGTTAACCATAGACATATTTTAGTTAATGGTCGTCTAGTAGATATACCAAGTTATCGTTGCAAACCCCAAGATCTTATTATGGCGAGGGATGAACAAAAATCCAAAATTCTCGTTCAAAATTATCTTGATGCATCCCCCCGCGAGGAATTGCCAAAACATTTGACTCTTCACCCATTCCCATATAAAGGATTAGTAAATCAAATAATAGATAGTAAGTGGGTTGGTTTGAAAATAAATGAATTGCTAGTCGTAGAATATTATTCCCGTCAGACTTAAACCTAACTAAAAGAAACTCAAAAAAGTTCGAAAAGTTTTGCCCCTTTCGCCAAAGTAAGGGGTTTACTCCGTATTTTTCTCACACTCATGTATCATAAACATAGATCGGTAGAGAGGTTTTTATTCCTTGTCCACTTTTTCCAATATTTTACATACTACAGCAATTAGAAATATTCAACTAAAAAAAAAGAATCTATATAAACAAAGAATTTAACTTTTATAAGTCTAATACTTTTTGAAAACTAACAAAGGGTATCCCTTGGTTTTTATTTGTTTTTTTTTTGTGGTCAAGAATGTTAATAAATGGGGCGAAGGTACGGAAAGAGAGGGATTCGAACCCTCGGTAAACAAAAGCCTACATAGCAGTTCCAATGCTACGCCTTTAACCACTCGGCCATCTCTCCTATAACAATGATTATGATCCAGAAACCGAATAAATAGCGAGTTTCATATGCATACTCGATTCTTATTTAGATAGGTACATTTTTTCTCAAAATCTTTTGTTTAAGGCTCGGAAAATTCAAATCAAAAGGTTTTTCGTGTTTGTGAAAGTCTAAAATAAATAGATCTATTCATAGTTGCGAAAATAGGGCTCCCATATTATCTGATATGATATTTATACCAGATTAAATCAATTGGAACGGCTCAACCGATTGATGAGTTTCTCTTTTTTATACTTCTGAGTCTATAATCTATATCTATAATTAATAGATATCTTTCCATCATGATTCTATTGAAACTAAAACTACGATTACATACAAATTCGCAAATTCCTTTCTAGTTTGAAAGTTCTCATCAAAAAATACCTTACTCCATAGATCTATCCAAAATTAATGAATCATTCCGGGTATATTACGATTTGATTGTATACTCGCTATGTCCACAACACAACATAGATGATTCTCTTTACAACATAGAAAAATTTTTTTATTCTTCAGCTTCGATGAGAACGCTTCATTGATATTGGTATATTACTACATTTGTATGAATTCAAATCGTATTCAAATAGTTATTATGAATTCCTGCATTAAAGGAGCAATTTTTTGATTTGAGTACGAGCAGTCGTAGTAGGTTCGTATCTTTTTTTTTTAATGAATCTTTTTTATGCTATTTCGTATTGTACAATTCCTTTGCTTGTGGGATCATTTTTCCACGAGGGTAATGAGAAGAATTATAGAATGGAATGGATTGATACCTATGCCTAGATCGAGGATAAATGGAAATTTTATTGATAAGACCTTTTCAATCGTGGCCAATATCTTATTACGAATAATTCCAACAACTTCAGGAGAAAAAGAGGCATTTACCTATTACCGAGATGGTGTGATTTGATTTTTATTATTTTTTTTTTTACACCAGTCTTCCGATAAAAATATATCATTCATGATTATCTGATTCGGGATATAAAGAAAAAAAACTATATAACGATATAGAATTTTATTGAATTCTTGAAAGAAATCCGCGCTTATTGAAGGTGAAGTTTCGAAATTGGACAACTCCTTCTGTCGTGTATCCCCGATTGACGCAGCCTCAGATGCTATGCTTCTATTATTGATTTTAGTATTGAGCGAAAGGTTACACCTATAGGTTCTTTATTACGGGGCATTACGGGGCAATCCTACTCGACTAGTACCAATAGGCGGCATAGGGAAAAAAGCACTACACCTAGGAATCAACAAGACGAAAACTTTGTGAAAAATGACTTACCCCTTATCCTGCCTTATCTGGATTGGGACTAAAAAGAATGGTTAGGACAACAAACATCCATCTCGTTCGTACTTTGGATACCCGTATAACCATCGAAGACTGTTGAAGTGACTAATTCCTGGAAATTCAGGGGCGTTAAGGACAAAGAAATTGTTGGCGTTCCCATTTCTATTTAGTACCAGCACATTTGAAGTTAACAAAAGCTCTCGCGCAAGAAGGTTGGCTAGAGATTTCTTGTAAAAACACTAGCCCCGCTCAGTTCATAATGAGAATAAAAAATCTATTGAATCAAAAAAGATTGAAATATTCGTATTATGC